TATTCGAGTGATCCATAAACGACGAAAATTTATTTTTTGCCTATCCCTATCCCGATGAGCCGAAACCAAAGCTCTTATTTTTTGTTGAGTAATAGTTCGAGTAAGTCTTGAATGAGCCCCCCGAAAGCTTGATGCAAATAAACGAATTTTTGTTCTACGTCTCCGAGCGATATATCCCCGTCTAATTCTGGTCATTGAATAAATGAAACTTTAACGAATAACTAATAGATTTCCTTTCTTTCAGTTATTCTTTTGCCCCTTTCCTAGTATATTAATAACAAAACGGATTTTTCCAATGTATAAACTAAAAATTCCAATGGCTTTGGCTACTATAACCTTCCCAACCACGATTTTTTATTTTTTCTAGGCATTTCACCTCGAAATACGAAATTGTACTTAAAAAATAGCAATGATAAAGAAATAGTGGATTCCATCGTTTCTATGGTTACTTCTTAAACGGTGAGGTCTTCTCTATACACCGGAGCCTTTACTTCATTTAATCAATGTTATTGCTAACTTGTATAGTTCACATTCTTCGGCTCTACCCATGAATTATCCAGTAATAGGTCTTTCACAACGAGCTCTACCTATACAGTAACGGTATTTAATTATGAAAGTTGGCTGGGTAGCTGACCCTGTTAGTCCGTTCTTGCAAGAGGCGTCTAGGTTAACTAAGATTTCCTCCGCTTAATGGATAACCATTTGCTACCAATGGAGAATTGCTTCTCATCTTGAATTGAGGTGAGTGGTTTTACACCAATAGAAACCATAAATTTCATACACAATAAAAGGGATATGATCCATTTTCTTATTTTTAGATAGTAAATGTAGTTCGTTTTTCCCTTCTATCCTATTTGATCATTGATATTTGAACATTGTCCTCTTTCCTTTGTTCTAGTTCATGATCTGAACGAGTCGCACATACACCCTAGTACATGTTCCTCGACGCTGAGGGCATCCCCGAAGCGCGGGGGATTTTGTGACATTTCTAATTGGCTGTCTTGTATTTCTAATAAGTTGTTTAATCGTTGGCATGTTGAATCATATACATAATGGACTGGTTTAGATCGATCCTAACCGGATGATTATGAATTACAATTAGAATAGTAAATAAAAATCATAGAATATTAAACTCGGCAGGGTGAATTTTAAATCACGACTTGACGTGAAATTGAAATAAAGGCTATTCTCATTCAACCGCTACAAGATCAACAATTCCATAAGCTTGGGCTTCTGTTGCTGACATAAAAACATCTCTTTCCATGTCTTCGGATACAACCCATAAAGGTTTGCCCGTTCTTTGTACATAAACCCTTGTCAGGGTTTCACGTAGTTTCAGCAGTTCTCCCACTTCCAGGATGAATTCTCCCGTTGCTACTTCAGAAAAAGAACCAGCAGGTTGATGGATCATTACCCTGATGATATAAGATAATAAAAAGTTTCTCTATTTCGCACGATGAGGGGAAGATAAAAGAAAGATAAAAGAATAACAAGAAAAAAGATAGAATCGAACAACCGTACGGGCATTATGCATTGCATACGGCTCTACAATAAAATTGACCCTTACCTTCAAAAAAATAGGATCGATTAGACCCCGATCGGTAAATGATCAACTTACCACCCTTCCTTTCGGAGGAATTCAAAAATACTATGATGGCTCCGTTGCTTTATATATTTATTATATTTTTTTGTCTGTGATTTGTCTGTCATTCAGCAATCCCAAAGTTGCTTTTTTGATCAAATAAACTAATGAAAAAAGAATTTTTTTTTTCGCTCTATACTATAAATATTGTTAAGAGACCTCTGGTGTGAAAAAAAGTTTGTGACGCTGAACTGGACTTCCGATAATAAAATAGGAAATACCTTTTTCTCATATTACTCTCTCGATACATAATCTAATGTTTTGAAAACAGAATTTCTTATATCGAATTCAAAGTGCCATGCTATTATTACTTAATATTCATATTTCATATGGCGAAGGCATAGTCTTCTTTTTTCTCTCAAATAAAAGCCTCATTGGCGCCAAGCGTGAGGGAATGCTAGACGTTTGGTAATTTCTCCTCCTACCAGGATAAAAGATCCCATTGAAGCGGCTGATCCCATGCATATTGTATGTACATCTGGCTGCACAAATTGCATAGTATCATAAAGAGCGACCCCCGGTATTACCCATCCGCCAGGAGAGTTTATAAACAAATACAGATCTTTGGTATCATCCTCGATACTGAGATATATCATAAGACCAATAAGTTGATTTGAGATCTCACTATCAACCTCTTGACCTAAAAAAAGTAATCTTTCTCGATAAAGTCGGTTGATTAGGGTCAAATTGTATCCCCTCGAAACCGTACAGGCGCCTTTTGACGCATACGGTTCAAAAAAAATCAATGTGTAGATTCCAATACTTTTTCTTTTTTCATAGCAAGTTCTTTCTAACTAAAAGGATTTTCTTTGATTTTTCACTAAATATGAGTTTGTCTTCCTTTCCTTATAACGTATA